CCCCAGCGTAACTTTTTCTTTAATCCAAGACCTTTCCTTTTTGCATCTTGTGATCATATGCCCCGCTTACGCGACTGATAGACTTGTAAGTCAAACAGTAAAGCAAGATTTAGCCATTAAACTTTTAAAGTATAAATAATTATCATATTAATAAAGATTTATATATACAATATTAATATAAATAAAATACTAATAAAAAAAATTTTTTTATTAATATTTTATATACATCTATTTACCATATAGTTAAAATCTTACTTAAATTTTATAAAATTCGAATTTAATACAATAATAACTGAATAAATATAAAATATAATTAATAACAAACTAAATAATAATAATTTATAAATATAAATATATTATTATTGTAAATTAAAATTTACAAACTTACATTATTAACTTTGGATATGCCCAGGTACTTTTTATGGGATCTGTGCCCCGCATAAACTGTCTTCCGGTCATAAAGAATATAATAGTTTAAATAAAGGTGTTTCAATTTTATTTAACAATTACCTTATACACTCACAATTGACTTACTATATTCATAAAAGGTAACAGTAAAGCTGCATAGGGTCTGGCGAGATAGGTTGTCTTATTACTAAGATTTCCCCCTCTAAGAACCGTACGTGCAACTTTCATCGCATACGGCTCAAGCATTTAAATATACTATTCATTATTTTACATTATTTTTTTTTTATATTATTTCAAACCTCAATATAACTTTCTAAATTATTATATAATTATAATGAGAAATATTGTAAAGATCCTAAACAAATTAGTAATAAAAACAATGAAAAATAAATGTAATACTTACTTATTTTTTTTATTAAGTTTAATTAACTTATAAATATATAATTTTATCTTATTACTATAAGAAGGTAAAATTATATCCAATAATTTGATATTTGGTTCCTCAACCATGAAAAATTTAAAAGAAACTTGAACAATTAAAAGAATAATTAGAAAAATACAAATAGTATGTAATATATTTATACTTCCTAATAACATTTCTATAGGTGTGTGTTCAGATCCAAAACCTATAAATTTATTTATATCTTTAGGTAATTGGCTTACATCATCATTTGTACTATTTTTAGTTAAATTCTTTCAAGATTGAGTTTGAGCATTAATAGCGCTTGCTCCAACATGTATAGCTGCTCCTGCGGCTGCTGCCGCACTTACTAAAGCAGCTTTTTGTACTGGAGGTATTACGCTTTTAGCTATGGTTTTAGCTACACCTGCTGCTACTCCACCAATTGAAGCATCTAATCCTATATTATTCCCCAAAGTTGAAACTCCTTTTGCTAATTCTTCACCTGCTTCTTTACTTATTACTACTTTACCTTTTAAAGTGATATCAGGATTTATATCCTTTATATCTTTAATATCTTAAGGGTTTACTTTAAATATTGAATCATATATTAAAGATGGATCTACAACTTTATTAAATAATATAATAATATATATTACAAACAAAATAAAAGTAATAACTTGTCCATATCTAATTCACTTATTAACTGATAAGCTATAATCATCTAAGTAAAATAAAGTTAAAAAAAAAAAGAATAAAATAAAGAAAACATTTTCTAAAAAAGAAAATAAAGTAACTTCAAAAAAATATAATATAATTAAATTAAAAATGAATAATAAAAATAAAACGGATAAAAAATTAAATAAAGATGTATTTTTTTTATGTTTATGGACTTCAGTATGATAACTTTTTTTATCAACTTTATTAAAAGATTTAACAATATTTAATTTATCTTTTAATAAAACTAAATTTGTATTTAACAATCTTTGTCTATTCATACCTTTTTTTAAATCTATTATTTTTTGTAAACCTTTCTCAGCTTTATCTAAATTATTAGATTTTAAATTAGCTATATTTTTATAATCTAAAAAATCTAACTTTTTCTGAGTAAGTAAAGGATATTTGTCGAAAAATTCTATTATTTTATTATATTGATTAATTACTAATCTACTAACACTACGAGAATTTTTAACATCCTTTAAGGATTCTATGTTAAATTTAGGTTTTAAATAACCTACCCCAAAAAAATTTTTAATAAAACTTAAAACTTTTACATCATGACTACTTTGAGCAATCTCCAAAGTAAGATTTACAATTACATAATCTTTATCTACTTTATTGTTATCTATGTAACAATAGAATGTTCCTTCACCATCTATAAAAGCTTGTATTCATTCAGGTTTCAAATTAATTGATAAATTATTAACATAGTTCCAACGTTGTTCAAACGTTCTCTTTTTATTCATTTTATTTTTTATGTATAATATTTTTTCCAAATTATTTGGATTTTTTTCATTTATTAAAAAAATAACTTTTTTAAAATCTAAAAAATCTAAATGTTTAGAACCAACCAAAGGATATTTTTCAAAATGAGGTATAATTTTTTCTATCAAACTTTTGATATCGCTAACTATATATTTATAAGCACCAAATTTTCTATTATCTATACTAATATTTCCACAACCAAAGAACATTTTTAAATCTAATAAAATATTTAAAGAATGACCTTTTTGAGTTACTTTATAAGATCCTGTAACTTTTTTAGCTTTAGAATTATAATTTATACTAAAATTACCTTCAGAATCTGTAATTCCTGTTACTCAGTTTGGTTTAAGTTTTAATGAATTATTTTCAACTAAAGAATTACTTTCAGTTGATATATATGGAACCTTGTTACCTTTATTTCTTAATGTGTTATTGTGTTTGAAAGCCTTTTTTTATTAATTTTGATACTAAGTTTTTAAATTATATTTTTCAGCTCTATCATTAAATTAGAGTGCTAGCCTGTCAATGACCCGACCCTTAACACTTTAGGGCTAACTTTGTAAGTTTACGGGTACCTACTTTTTATAAAATAAAAGTTGTAACTTAGCCTTATTGTAAATCTAATTTTATTATTTAATTACAACTTAATTAAATAATAAAAGTCTAAAAGAAAACTAATCTAAAAACAAATATCAAATATAAAAAAATTTACTTAAACTTAAGTAATAACTTATATATTTTTAGAATAAAAAAAAATATATTAAGAAAAATAACAATAGTATTTTAAACACCAGTTCTAAGTCTGCATTCTTTCGAATTGATCATAAACCTATTTCTATCATTACAATAGAACATTCGCTTTCTAGAACTTCCTTTACCCACTAACATATATTAAATTTCACAATATAACTTCCATAACTATTAAAAATAATATGGTTGTTATTGGGCTTACCCAGTTTACTTTAAAACACCTTTTATTATTACCTTAGGATTCCACTATGTGTTAGTTGATATAAGACCCATTAATAAATAACCGAGAAATTATTTATACAATCAACTTAAAATTTATACATTTAGCCTTCTTGTTTGTTTTTAAATTCTCTAGTTTAACACTTTAATCATGGATTCAATTTACTTATCCTTAGTAATATAGCTCACCTACCTAATAGGTAGGTATAATTGAATATTTAACGGGCTTCAAACAAAAGAATTACTTCTTATGCATGCCGTTTGAGCTCAGATAATGGATTATCAGGTGGGTTCACACCACATTGCTTTAAAGCACTTTGCTGGTCGCACTCTCGTCTACCTAGAGTTAAGCGGTATCTGCACCGCTATTCCAATTTCACTGAGCTAATCATCGAGACAGCTGTTGTATCGTTAAGTCATTCATGCAAGACCGCATTTAACGGCCAGGGTATTCCGCTACCTTAGGACCCTTATCATAGCTGATAAAATTTATCATACAAAAAAGATCTATACTTAAATTTATTATTTTATTTTCTATTTAAATTCATATTATCTTTAATAGCTAATATTTTATTAAACCCAACCTCTGTAAGGTGATCTTTTAATTTAACAATTAAAGCCACTTTTTTAAAATCAATAAAATCTAACTCTTTTGTACCTTTGATTTGGTATTTGTCAAAATATGGTATTATAATATTTAGATTATCCAAAAAACTTACAATTTGAATTGTTACTGTTTTATTAGTATAATAAATAAATTTATTATCTTCAAAATTAAAGAATTTAGCTAATCCTTTTATTACCTCTTTTTCTTTAATGTGTAAATGAACAGCAAATCTTAATTGTACTTTACCCTTACGGGTTTTTGTAGTCTTAATATTAAAGCTACCATCTCCACTAACAAATCCGGAGACTCAATAAGGATTAGGTATACCTTCAAAAATAAATTTTTCTTTTTCAAGTGAATTTATATTATTAAATTTGTTTTTTAGTTTTTCATATAACCCTCTATTAAGTATAGATTTAAATTTAATTATATTAGCTAAACCTTGTTCAGTTAAATGTTCCTTAGTATTAATAAGATTAAAACTTTTTTTTAATAAAGCATAATCTAATTTCTTAGTTGTTACTAAAGGATATTTATAAAAATAATCCATTATAACTTGTAACTCTTTAAATGATTCTACTCTATAAAAAATTTTTGTACCTGAACTATATATATGCCCAACAGAAAAAAAAGTTTTAATCTTTTCTAATATTTCTATATCTTTTTTATGTAGAGTTATAGCAAAAATAGCTTTTACTCTTCACTTAGTTACACTATCTGAACGTGGTTGAACTAAAATATTAAAAGTTGATTCAGCATAAGTAAATCCTGTGACAAACCAAGGATTTAGCTGATTTGAATTTAAATTTGTATAGAATCTTTTTTGATTAGAAAGGACTTTTATTTGATAATTTCTTTCGAAACCCATTAGAGTACACCTTAAACATTTAAAATGTCAACTACCGTCTACTCGTTGCTCTTTTACAACACTATTAACTAGGCTTGCAGAATTATAGTTATAATTTGTTGATTTAGATCCGCGATTACCCATTTCAGTTTCCTTCATATACTGGCTTGTTACCATACCTGAGTAATTACTTCAGCCACCTTCAATCTTTCGATTGATGTTTGGTACCAGGATCTTTAGGGCTTCTCCGGAGTTTGATAGTTCTATCCGCGGATGAGATATCCTACACCTCAAAGCAGATAAGGCCGCCATTGATCGGAGTGTCCTTCAAAACCTAACCTTTTAAATTAAGTATCTCAGTTATACAACCGACATTGGGCAGACATCACACTCAATACTTTGATTTTTAATCTTTGCAGAGTGATTTGTTTTAATTAAACAGTCGTACAACATTATTTCATGTTTCCTCTTATTTAACAGAAATATTTTTCTGTAATAACGGCCCTCCTTATCCCGAAGTTACGGAGTCAATTTGCCGAGTTCCTTAATGATTATTCACTCAAACGCCTTTGTATACTCTACTTGCTTACTTGTGTTAGTATTTAGGTACGGTCTAGATAGTTTCGGATTTCGCCGAGCAATTAAAATTGCTTATTTGATTAAATTTAATTTCCAGAACCTTTAACACTTTATAAAAGTTTTTTCTCTAATCTATTTATATCATCGTATTTGAATCCATTTGGAGAAGTTTTTTTTCAAACAATTTACCATTTTACTTATTTTACTTCCTACTTAGATACCGAAATTTAAATAAAATACCATAAGCTTAAGGCGAGGATGTTAAATCCTTTTTCGTTACTCATGCCAGCATTCTCTCTTGGATTCTTATATAATTTTTTGTCTTAAATAAGACAAAATCTAATATTTATCCAATGTTCCGCTACCTCATATATATATATATTTATTTATACTAATAATATTATATATTAATATATACGAACAAGGTTTCGGTATATTATTTAGATCCGTTAAATTTTCGGTATACATATCTATCTAAATTAAATTTTATTAACCAGTGCTCTGTTACGAGGTCTTCAAAAAATGGCCGCTTCTAAGCCTATTTCCTGGTTGTATTTAATAAGTACATCCTTAATTTCACTCAATAATAATTTTGGAACCTTATAACTCTTGTTCAGGGCTGTTTCCCTTTAGACATACAACCTTATCGTACTATGTCCGATTATTCAATACTCATCTTTGCCCTTTCGAGTGCAAATACTCTCCGATAAAATCTTCACGATCCCCCGATGTGTACAAAATTTACATATTGTCCGAGATCCTAGTTCTGTACCTGCTAAGATGTTAATTAAATTACCTACTCACATAGGTTTCGCGGAAAACCAGCTATACTAGTCAGTTTTGTCTTTCACCAACTTACCACAATTCATCGGATATCTTTACAACGATACAGTTTATCTCTTTAGCCCTTTTTATTAGGCAGAGCTGAGACTTTTCTCCCTAAATAGCAGATATATCCATATTTAACATATGAAAATTATATATCTTAAACTATCCATTTAACAGATAATATAGTTTTTATGATTTTTTTTTTTTAATAGAATATATTTTATTTAATAATCTATTGTTTAAAAATGCTTGACTAACAGCCGATTTAGATACATTTAAAGCTTTACCTGCTTCAGTCAAACTTTTATATTCAAATTTCTCTCCAGTTTCAATATTTTCAACTAGAATTTTAATACTTCTTGCTGCTGTAGCATTCTTAGTAGATAATCTTTTTCTATTCAAAACTTCTTCGCTGAAAATAAAATCCCTCATTTTATTTATAGATTCTTCTATGCTTATAACCTAAAGTTGAACCAGCTAACTTAACTATATTCTAGTCTGGTTTTAAATAATCTAAATAATACTGCTCTCTTTTAATGTAATTTTCTAAATTACAATATTCTAAGATTTCTAAACTAAAATTTGAAAATCCATATTTTAAAAGTGCACGTTCCATAGGTCTATTATTTTTAGCCAAAGAACGTAAACTATAATAAGTATAAAACCTTACACTCAAATTACTTGAACTTCCTATGTATATTTTTCCATTTAGTTTATTTATTAAACGATAAACACCTATTTTTTTTCGATTATCTGAAAAAATTTTAATTTTTTCAACATCAGCATTGTCATATTTTATTAAAGGTAAAATGTAAGGTAAATCCTTACTACCTTTATCTTTTGATGAAAAAGATATTTGTTTAATTAAATTTTGTAAAAATAATGTTTTTATAGGTAATAAAGTATTCATATATTTAATCTAAAAAATAAAGTGTGTAATATTATAAATTGTTTTATTAATAATTTACTAAGGGACATTAAAAACTATCTTATCTTGCTAGCTTTCACTAGAGGCTTGACTATATTTTAAGCTTGCGCCAATCACTTTTTAGTCGATGAACTTATCACCATATAATGGTGCTTTAGCTGCGGATTACCCATTCACTTACGTGGATCAATCTTGATTTTACTATACCGCGAGTCATTACCTGCGCCCCAAAATATATTACTACATTTGGTTAGTTAAGATTGCTTTAGGATTTTCCCGTCAATTTAATGATTTTTAGCAAAAGGTTTACTTTTACTGGGGCTTTGACAAGAGCTCAATCTTGTTTTTTACCCGTTCGGCCTTAAGCCTGATCATGGTAAGATCACTAGCCTTCGGGTCTAAATTTAGATACTTATCATTTTCTCATAATTGGTTTATCTAGGCAAATAATTTTTATTTGCTTGCATCTAAGTTTAACTTGCTGACCCATTATGCAAAAGGTCCGCTCGTATTATTTATTTAAAATTTTTTTTGAGCTGCTTATAAGATTACTATTTCTATCTATACCTCACGGTACTATTCGCTATCGCTTATATATTATATTTAGCTTTAGAGGAAGGTTCCCCTTTATTCAAACAGATATTTTCCATTTTACTTATAAGCTTTTTTATTTTAGTATACACTAATAATAAAATCTCGTTTGATTTCTTTTCCTAAAGTTATTAAGATATTTCAATTCACTTTGTTTATTATTAAATTTATATTAGATATTAATTTTTCATATATATCTTTAATATATAGCCAGATATCCGTAATAATCTCTTTATATACTTATTTTGATATTTATTATATCAAAAAAATAATATCATACATATGTAATTATTTATTTTTTTTTATCAGGTTATTATGATTCGAACATAACAATTCCTCATCCCAATTGAGACGCCTAACCACCTGGCTCTAACCTGTGTATTTATTCAGAGAATATCCGATTCGAACGGATGTGATCAAATAGATCAAATAAGTTTCAAGCTTACCACTTTAAACCGCTCAGTCAATTCTCTTTTATTATAAATTAATTATTATCAAGAGCACTCAGATTTGAACTGAGGATATGAAGTTTGAAGCTTCAAATTTTACCAATTAAATTATACTCTTTATAATTTAATATTTAGCAATAAAAAAAATATATAGATATATATATAGAAATTTTAAAATATAATATTAAATCCATTACATTATCCATCTATATCCGTAATAAATCCTAAATTATTCTTGATATTCCCATTGGTATTTTGAGGGGGAACAACATTCATAGGCCTTGAGGTTTTAGCTGATTCTCTTCAAGATCATAGAGGAATACTTACAGATCTTGAGGTTTAAGCTGCTTATACTGAGGATTCTCCTATATTTGAGCTCCACGATATTTGTACCAATTTGAATTATCTGAATAATTATTAGAATCTAAATATAAATCTGAATTTGAATTATATGAGTAATTATTAGAATCTAAATATGTATCTGATTCAGTATTCGCTACTCCATAATGAATTCTTTCACTGAGATATATGAGATCTTGGATCTTATAATCTTGTTGCTCCAAGTATAGTTTTAATTTATCAAACTGAATAGTAGATAAACCAGTTTATAATCGATTATTTAAAATTAAATCTTTTTTTAAGTCAAGAATTCATGTTATCGTAAAAATAATGTAAGGCACTGACCATCTATTTCATAACTATAATCCTCATATGCATTAGATTGTACTTTAAGAAGATCCTTAAGAATATTAGTTTCGTAATTTACTTCTTCTAATCTAGCATTATTTTCAGAGTAAAATTTTCTAAGTATAAGAGGATCAAAATTTTCTAAACTTTGATTCATTACACTATCATAATTATTAAATAAAATACGTTTATTACTAGTTAAGTATAATTCACTTACATTTAATATGGGTCTTTATAATCTAAAAGTGATAAATCTATCACTTCTGTTCTATTTTTTTTCTTTAGGGAATGTCTGTGAAAAGTTTGAATTTGAATAAAATTTAATCTAAAGATAGAATCACGATATTTAGTGGCAGTTGTTAAATTAAAAATATTATTATAACTTATTCTTATCATTTTCATATTTGTAATTTTCATCCTTTTTGTAACTTTCATTTTTTTCATGAAAAAACCTCACATAATCATCCATAGCAATATAATGTATAAACTTATAAATATTTTTTTTAACATTAAGTTTATACCTAGCAAACGAATATGCTGGCGGAAAAGAGATGATTCGAACATCTATATGTATAAACACAATATTTAGCAAATATCTTGCTTTACCAATAGCAACTTTTCCTTCGAGTTAGGCCGGATTTGAACCCGCATCTATTATCTCGACAAGATAACCCTTTACCTATTAAGTTACTAACTCCTTACGGCTAACCGAATTCGAATCGATATTTATTGTTTGGAAGACAACGAGTTTACCATTAACTTATAGCCGTTTAAAAGAAATTTTCCTTAAATAAAATCAGGGTTGAAAAGATTAATTTTTTTTTAATCTTTAAGACTTATGGGATTCGAACCCACAAATTAATGATTAAAAGTCACATGTTTTACCTTTAAACTAAAGTCTCTAGAGACTAACCTTTATCTTAATATTAAAATATTATATTTAAATTTTTATCATGATTCCTTAGCGATTTGAACGCTAAACCTACTCTTATCAAAAGTATACTTTACCTGATTAAGTTAAGGAATCTTTTAAAAATCTTTTTATTAAATAATTAAAAGTACCTTTAAAATTTCACTAAGTAAATATAATCCATATGTTTATATTTATAGACATACATTAATATATTAAAATTAATTCAGCACTTGATTATTAATTATTAATTATTAATTATTAATTATAATTATTAATTACCCATTATTATAAATAAGATAACTAAAATATATTTGATATCTCCTTAAATTAATTTAAAAAATTTAATAAGAAATTAAATGTATTATCTATATATAAACTTAATAATATATCATTTAGTTAATTCGAAATAATATCTACATGATAATTAGATAAACTATCCTGAGTATTTTCATACGTAACAATATTTAAATAATTATTAAAAGATTCCTTACTTGAAGTTATATCAGGACCTTCTGATGATCCTCCCATATTAATATCTCCATTGTCTCCTTCTTCATTGTTGTCTGAGTCATCAGAGTCTTCCTCATCTTCAGACTTATTATCTTCAACTATTACTTATGGCTCATACCCATAAAGAAGTCTATCTAATACATCTAAATTATTTCTAATAATACGATCTTGTTCTTCCAAATATTGTCTTACTGCTTCAAACTCTTATTCAGATAAACCAGTTTGTAATGGATTATCTAATATTAGCTTTTTTTTATAATACAATAATTTACTTTCTCGTAAAAGAACTGTTAATCGCTGACAATCTATCTCATAACTTAAATTTTCTGAAGAATTAACTTGTCGTTCTATAAGTTGCCTAAGAATATTATTTTGATCATTTACTTCTAATAACCTTGGAGTTTGCCGTTTATAATAAGCTCTAATTATATTATAATCAAAATTACGATAATGTAATGAATCATCATTTTCGTAATTTTGATAAAAAGCATTTCTATCAGGATTAGTGTGGTAATGAGTAATACTAAGTCTAGAATCATTTCTAGGTAAACGTGCTAGAGAAATATCTCTATTCATTCTTCTAATAGATGTTTGAGAAAAAGATCGTGAATATATTTTATAACTACATATAACTAATATCCTAAAGGATATTAAAATATCTCGCCTCGATACGAGGGAATTAGATAATAAATTGTTGTTATTATTAATTGAAAACATTAAAAAAATTTAAAAACCATACGCTATAATTAAATTCACCCTCCCTACCCCTCCTTGCATAATTATTAAACAATTATACATGTGAATTAAAAAAAATAATATTTATATTTTTAATCTAATATAAAATTAATTATTGCGATATAATTATTATGATTTAATAACATATTTAAATTAAATAATTATTTAAGTAATCTTGACATAAGTCAACCTATTCCAACCTCTTAGATATATAGAATTTTACCTAATACTCCCTACTTAAATAAAAAAAAATTATTATTTAAATAATAATTTAAAAACCACCACCTCAATAATACATACTACCATAAAGAAACAATCAAACTAGATCAACAAAATGTCAATAAAATATACCTGATTCTAAACCTACATGATGATGATCAGTAAAATGATAAGCAAGCAGACGTCATAAACCAATTACTATAAAAATAGTTCCAATAATAACATGTAATCCATGAAAACCAGTACCAAAGAAAAAACAAGAACCAAAAATACCATCTGAAATAGTAAAAGATGATACATCGTATTCTATACCTTGACAAATTGTGAATAAAACAGCAAATATAACTGTGAATATAGAACCATATAAAGCTCCTTTTCTATTACCTTGTATTACAGAATGATGAGCATATGTAACAGTTACACCTGACGATAATAATAAAATTGTATTTAATAAAGGTAATTCAAAAGGATTAATACTTTGTATACCTAAAGGTGGTCACATAGCACCAACTTCTATATTAGGTGATAAAGAACTATGAAAAAATGCTCAAAAAATCCCTAAAAAAAATAAAGCCTCAGATACTATAAATAAACCTACTCCTAGATTTATACCTCTTTGTACAGCATAAGTATGATCACCTAAATAAGTACCTTCTGATATAACATCTCTAAATCAAAAAAACATACTTGCCATTAAATTAAATATTGCTATAAAAAATAAATAACTTACTCCATTAAAACCATGCAAGTTTAATACACCTGTTGTTGTAAGAACAAATAGAGAAATAGAAGTAAAAATAGGTCAAGGTGATGGAGAAACCATATGATAAGGATGATGTTGAAAATTATTATTTTTTAAATATTTCATTCATTTAATATAGATAATAAAGTGTGTAGTATTATTAATTGTTTTTATATTAATTATTTAATTTTATTTAAGGTTTATACCTATATAATTTATTTATTTTTATTTAGAGTAATAACTATAGTACCTACCATAGCTAATAATAATATTATTGAAATTATTAAAAGTCAAATAGAATAATTAGTATATAATACATTTCCAATACTACTTATTTGAGTATTATTAACTAAAGAATTATCTCAATTTAAACTAATAACATATTGTATATCTTCTTTGTAATTAAAAAAATACTCTTGTTTTAAATTCTCAAATTTATTGTATCCTAATACACTAATGTTATTTGGAATATTTTGTCCTAATATATAAATAAATAATATTACACTTAACATAGCTAAAGGTATATAGTTATATGTATCACTTAAAAGTTCAGAAATACGTATATTTATTAACATTAAAATAAAAATAAATAAGATAGATACAGCACCAACATAAACTAATAAATAAGATAAACCAATAAATTCTAAACCAATAAAAAATAAATAGCATGAAATACTAAGAAATAAACCTATCAAAAAAAAAATAGAAACCACAGGATTTTTACTAATAATAGTATAAAGACTAAAAAATATACAAATTATATAGATAATATCTAAAAACTCATCTCTATATCCATTATTTATATAATCAGAAAAAAAAAACATAAAGGAAATTATATTAAATTCTTATTATAAACATAAAATTAAATTTTTACAAGAATGCGAAAAAAAATTTTTTATATAGATTAGCCACAATTTATCCATTTAGGAAGAAAAGGAATTGAACCTTCGATAGCTATAAAGCTATTGAGTTTACAGCTCAACCCGTAAACCAACACACGGACCCTTCCTTAAAAAAAAATTTTTTAATTACGATCTAAAAATAACTTGGTTATAGTTATAATTTAATCTAAATTATTTGAAAAAAAAATTTTTTTTATTAAAAAAAAAATGTAATTTTAAATAAATTAATTAACTTGACATAGATTAAATATTAATTAATTTACTTAAAATTTCAAATTATTTACTAATAAAATTTTTTTTTATATTTATTTATTTTTTGTTAAAATTAATATATCCCGTGCAATTTCCATTACACGAACCTTATTACGACTTAACACCAATTGAAGTCATACATACGAAAATTTAATGTAAATATATAAATATATTAAAATATTTATTAAAATAAACACAAATCAAACTTATTGCACATACTTCTTTCAGCGCCTGACGAGTGGTTAGTACCTAACTGATTATAAATTCACCGTGACGTGGTGATTCACGATTACTAGTAATTCCTTATTCATGTTGTCGAGTTACAGACAACAATCCATATTATATCCTATTTTAAGGATTAGCTCCATTTTACAATATAGCATCCTTTTGTTAAGGCGTGTGTGGCACGTCTATAGCCCACAATATTATGGTCATGATGACTTGTCTTGGTCCCTATTCTCTAACCATTTTTTTAGCGAGTAACTTTATACAGATAAATAAAGTAAGGGTTTGCGTTAATTAAAGGAATTAACCATGTCTCACGACATTAACTGCAGACAGCCGTGCAACGCTTGTAATAATTTAATATTATACAAATTGTGGTAAGATTTTTCGCGGATTATCGAATTAAATAGTCGAGATAGGTAGGCCCTCTCGGGCTTTCCCCCTCTAAGAACCGTACGTGCGATTTTCACCGCATACGGCTCAAACAGATGTCTTCGAAATTATATCTAGCAGCCATCGCCGCAAACAAAAAGGAAGTGTTTAACATATAATTCTTCCTTTATTTGTTAGAATCTGTCTTATGTTAAGTCTGCATTTTCAATAATTTAATATTATTGAAAATAAAATATATTTTTATTAATCTCTTTTAATGTGCATAGAATTTTTTAATTTTATAATTCTTTAGAAACCTTCTTGTTCTAAATGTAATTTATTATCAAGAATATTGACTGCCTCTTTAAAAACATTAAAATCTAATAATTTAGATCCTTGTAATTTATACTCTGAATAAAAAGGTATAATTATTAATTTTAAATATTTTAAAGACGTTACTGTAAAATCACAAGCTTTACCTTTACGTTCTTCTATTCTACCGCAATCAAGATATTTGGAAATATTCTTAAGTAATTTTATATCTCGTGAATGTTGCGTTAATTTGAAAACTAATTGTACAGCTTTACCAAGTTTGGATTTTTTAGAATTATAAATACTTATATAAAAACAAGATTCTCCTTCCGAAAATCCATACAGTCAATTAGGATCTGGTATTAAGGATCCTTTAAAATTAGGTTTAGTTATTAACATTAAATTAGGAAAATCCTTTTTAATATTTTTAGATAAACCTAAATTTAAGTTAGTTTTTAATTTGAGAACTTCTTGTAAACCCTATAAGCTAAGATGTTCCTTATTTTTAATAATATTCATAATTTTGGAAAATATTATAAAATCTAAATATTTATGTGTTAATAATCTATATTGTTTAAATTGGGGTATTATTATATTAATTAAATTATTAAGATCTGAAACTTTATATTTATAAGTTTTATCATTACTATTATAATATATGTTACCTACACCTAATGTGTATTTTAAATTTTTTAATAAATCTAAATATTTATGATTTAAATTTAATTCAAAAGATGTTTGTATATTATATCCTGTAGTACGTGTATTATCTTTTATAATATTAACAATAAAACAACCCTCAGCATCTGTTAAGCCAGTTATGTATCAATTATTTAGTTTTATAAATTTATTCATTTTTTATATTAATTTTTTTCTGAATATTCTTTTATTTTTTTCGCAAGATCTTTAGAAATTTCGGATAATTTAACCTTTTCAGATTCTTTAATAGAATCTATCATAGATTTTATATCCTTAATTTCTTCTTTATTAAATTGATCACTATTTTCTAAAGATTTTTCAGCTTTTTGCATAAGTGTCATTACATCAGTAAATGTTTTTTTGTTATTTTCAAGATTTTTAGTACCATCTTTAATTTCTTGATAAAGCACATCGGCAGGTTTATTATTAACTACTAATTTAACACTCTTACCAATTAAAGGGGGTGAAAACTTTTTCTTGGCCTCCTGCTTCTAAAATACTATCAATTAAAAAAGAAGTACCAACCATACTTAAACCAGCAGAACCTGCTTGACAACCAAATTTTCAACAATAAAGTATTTTACCTGCTGCAGTTGCAAGTTTATCTATAGGGGAATTTCTAACCTCTAATTCATTGCTTCTTAAAACACGAATTCCATGGAAAATTTTTATTATACTTATAACCATAATATAAATAAAATGTATTAAAGCTATAAACAGAATAATATATTGAATAGTCCTAGGTAACAATAAATATTTTTTTGTTAAAAAAGTAATTATAGATATACCACCTATAACTCTAAATATTCTTGTTAAAGGATGCATAGTAAATTTTTCTATAGATTTAGGTAATACAGGTGTAGATCAACCTTTTTTTATACCTTTTCTAATACTGTTTAAAGTTTCTTTATTAATACCGAAAAAAAAAAATAAAAGTAATATTATCACGGGGATAAAAATGATTAGAATATAGAAGATTGTATTTAACATATTTTTTATTAATTTGAATTTTTAATACTTAGGTAAAAATCTAAGTATCTATGATAATCTAAAATGAGTTTTGAGATTAATAAAAATATATTTATATCCTTAATATTTATTTACTTCAATTGAAATATATATTAGGCATTTGCTTTTTAACTTATCCTTTTTCCTTTGTCTATTACAATAACTTCATAATCTATATGATTAATTATATATTGCTACTTTTTTTTTAGAAGACAAAGGAGTTACCAAGTCCATATATTAGCACAATTTACGTAAGACTTAGGAAAGTAGCTTTACTCCGAAAGGAAATTAGTATCTCTTATAGATTAATATGTTAAACCTATACCATCCTTTATTAAACGTAGTGTTACGAAGCATCTTTGCTACTTTGACTTTCGCTTTCCATATCTTACTTACACTAGCTCCTAAAAATATATATAATATATTTATATTGTTATTTAAAACAGGCTACATTGTCTCTACAGCTTCAAACAAACTATTACTATTTTGCTTGTGTAGATAGTGTTAGGTAGAGACGACCTAGCGGGATTTCACCGCATTACTAATATACGTTTCTTGTCGCACACATACTTCACTACTGGTTTCAGAAACGGTCTAATGATTTCAGTTTCAATGTTGCCATCTTACTCTTAAGGTGGAATGCTTACACTTTCATTTATATGTTAAATATATTTTTAACATTTAACTCTTTTATATTAAAAACTAATCTATGTATTTAATTTTTAAATATATAAAATGTATTAAAGATTTAATACATTTTTTAAGTTAAATGTTGAATCTAACTTATGGCATTCATAATTTTCTGCTTGGACTATTAGGGTATCTAATCCTTTTCGCTCCCCAAGCCTTCGTCCCTCAACGTCAGTTTTTACATAGAAAGCTGCCTTCGCCGTTATCAGTCCTATTGGTATTAAAAAATTATATCTTTACTCCAAAAGTTCTCCCTTTCTCCTATAAAACTCTAGTAAATAAATATCCTTATCGGATTTATTTTACCGTCTAGGTACCCTTTAAACCTAATCAAGATGACTAACACTTGTCTTCTACGTATTACCGCGACTGCTGGCACGTAATTTGGTCAAGACTTATAAATAAAAAATTGTCATAATCATTTTTCTATTTAGAAAAATAATGATATTATTTATCATTACATTTATTCCTCCAAGTTGCTGGTTCAGCCGTTAGGCCATTGACCAATATTCCTCACTGCTGTACTAATACGCATTGGGGTTTTTTCAGACCCAATGTGGTCGATCGACCTCTCAGTCACGACTACGGCTTATAGCTAGTTAAGATATTACCTTTTCTACTACTATATATTCACCGAAAATATTTATTAACATCTTAAAGCGAAACCTTAGTTTCTTTCTTATATAAGGAATTTAACCTTTCTTTAAGGTAGCCAAAATATTATTTACTCACCTGTACACCACTACATCATTTTTAATATGATGTCGTACGATTAGCATGTGTCAAGCACTTGGATAGCGTTCAATCAGAGCCATCATCAAACTCAAATATTTTTTTTTTACTATCTTTTAAATAATTTATTTAATAGAACTAAAAAATAAATTTTATTTTTTATTTTAATAACATTTACACTAGTAGAATTTAATATTCATTCTTATTGAATATCTTTTTTATATTTGGATTTTTAGTTCTACTACTAATGTCTATAACTATTTTTTTTTTAGTTAAATTTATTAATACTAAAAAAAATAGTTATATATATTGTTAAAAATTTTTATTATGATTTAAAATTTATAAGTAATTAATTAATGCTAATTACTATTGTTCATATTAATTTTAGGTTATTTAATATGAATTATATATTGTTATCTACATTTAACCCGGTTTCTGTGTATATATATGACACTAAAAAAAGAACTTAATAAAGGATTCATGTTCATAATATATAAAAATGTATATATTTAATTATTTTCTGTTAAAATTTCATAATTTAAATTATTGTATTTATAATATATAAATATATTATATACATTTATAAAACAAGTTTAGGATTTTCCTTCTTATTATATAATTTGTAGATAATTAAAAAAAAAATAGATAATTAATGTAAATCTAAACTATCTTTAATATAAGAACAAGTTAAAACTACAAAAACTTGAGCTTGAATAAAACTTATACCTAATTCTAAACCAGAATATGCAATAATAAAAGCTAATGGTATTAAACCAAGAACAAAAAATAATATACCACTATTAAGTATATTATAAGTAAATCCACTTAAAATAGATAAAAGCATATGACCAGAAAGAATATTAGCTGCAAGTCTTAAACCTAAAGAAACATTACGAGCTAAATAAGAGATAAATTCAATTAAAACTAATAAAGGTAATAAACCAAGAGGACAACCAGAAGGAACAAAAAAAGAAAAAAATTCTAAACCATGTCTTTGGAAACCTAAGAAGGTAGCTCCTAAAACGATAGTCAAACTAAGAAAAAAAGTTAATATACAATGAGAAGTTGATGCAAAACTATAAAGTATTAAACCTATTAAATCATTTGTTAATATTAATAAAAATAAAG